AGGAATAAAGAAAATTTTCTTTTCAAATTGGACAACAGATACAAATGAAAAGGAATTGAAATCGATAATATACTTATATTTTATATTATGGAGCTTTGTTATAGAATATCAAAAGAAAGGCGATTCCATTTTTACCATTATTATGATATTACATATTCCAACCCGACTGGATATCAGAAAAAAATGGATTCAAGATTTGATCGGTTCGCTGAGATAAAGAAAAGACAAAATAATCCAAAATATGGATTTTTTTCGCGAATTCCATTGTTCAAAAAATGAATGGTTCGCAGAGAAGGGAGATATTTTTACTTTTTTTTAGTAAAATTCGTAAAATATATATGTAATGAAGTACGTAGGAAGAGTTGTATTTATTAAACATAGAGAATCCCTTATATTTTGGGGTCGTGCTTTATCCAAATTTCTATTTTATATTCAATGAAAAATGGAAGCACGCTAATTTACTATCGGTATCATATCAATAAATAAGATACCTGGTTAGATATCGACATAACCATTTCTGTTCTGGGGTTTACATATACCCACAATTGCTGTTATAATTGAAATTAAAAAGGAAGGGCTTTTTATTGAAAATGAAAAGAATCTCAATACTGATTAGTTATACAGCAATTTGGATTTTCTTATGTTATTAAGAAAACACAATTTGAAATTCAAATCTAAGAATTTTTTATGAATTCACAGCCAATAGTTAATGGTTCCAATTTGTGCGGAATTTTGACTTTTGTAACTGAAAATCCACATTGAATTTTTCAATAGAAAACAAAAGGGGAAGTTTTTTTAAGTATTGTATCGTGTTGGCGGCATGGCCGAGTGGTAAGGCGGGGGACTGCAAATCCTTTTTCCCCAGTTCAAATCCGGGTGCCGCCTGATCAACAAAAGAATCCAAACTAAATTCCTTACTCTGTTCCGCTGATATAACTCGATGAATTCTTCCCCAGCACCGGCAGAAGCGGGGGGGGCTACATGATTCTAAGCATCTGTAGGTTTGTTTTCTAATAAGATTGTAAACCCCCTTGAATAAAGAAAGATTCTAGTACTAGTAGTGGGGAAGCGAGAAGTCTTGATAGCCCTACCCCTGCTAATGGAATATCTACTGGCTGGGTCTTGAATTAGGGTGGAAAGGGCAAAAGATACTTTGTATCCAAACTCGCAAGAGTTTCTGAGTGATCGGGCATTTAATCAAAATTATTTCCAATAAGAAATAGAGGTGGATAATGATCTTATTTTGATTTTTTATTTATGAAGACGAAAGGCAATAAAAGAAACAATACAGTAGGTTTTATTATTCTATACGTTCCATTAATAACATTTCCTTGATATTTTCCAAGAGTGTTACTGCCTATTTTCTTTTGCTTGTGCTTAATGTTTACCGATTCTACTTGAAATCAATTCTAAGTGGATTTATTGGATTGGTTCATCAATAGTGTTGGGTTGGCTCAGAACCCTCCTTTTTTTGACTCTGCACCGTTGATTCCCCTATTATTAGTGAACAAGAAAATTCCTTCATATTCATAGAGATAGGGGACATAATTTACATGGATATAGTAAGTCTCGCTTGGGCTGCGTTAATGGTAGTCTTTACATTTTCCCTTTCCCTCGTAGTATGGGGAAGAAGTGGACTCTAAGGGTACTACTAATTGAGTTGAGGAATCAAACTGTAGTGTATCAATTGTTTTATTTGTTTTCCTCTTTACTGTTCAAATAGAAAGTAGTTAAGTAGATATGTTTTATAAGAAACAACATAGACATAGCGATTGCTCAATAAAATACTACGCAAAATAAGATCTTGCTTTGGGCGAGCCACATATTGTGTACTTACCACTTGTTTTATTATTTTCGAAATTTATTTGATTTATGTTTTATGGACTTGTTTCATATTTCCTATCATGGTTAAAGTTAAAAGATAAAGATTTCGTTTACTACTCCTTTTCAAAAGTTACCATACTCATCCCATAGAGCTCCTTGAAGCATCTGTCAACGGCTCAATCAATTACTTCTTCGGAATGCCAAAAAAAAAAGGATTACTCGGTTTCTTATACCATTTTTCTTCGTTAATTTGATTCTTTCGACTAATTCCCGGATTCATATTCGAAATAAAAAAATCTGAAATCTCGGAATTCGAATAGAAATCGTAAGAGTAAGATTTCTTTTTCCATTTTTTTCAGATTGGATGGAATGGAATTCCTACAAATCAAATATCAAATAGATGAAGATATAATATATTTTAGATTGATCTATATTAAGCCTCCATAAAAGTACAACTTTATACACTATAATAACCATAATAAACAGTATCTAGTATATGGTAGAAAGATTCATATATTTCTTTCTACCACATACTATACTGTTGGATCTCATAGAATACTGCTGATTCTAGCCCGATCATTTCATTTAAGACGCGAAATGAGAATTGCTTTTTATTTCTTCAATCATTGATAAGAACTAAGAAGTCAAATTTCATTCAAATTAATCATTTTGGCTGATTGTTTTTACGTAAATAATAAGTAAAAAAGCAGTCGGAATTAGAATAAATAATGCAGTAGCAATAAATGCGAGAATATTTACTTCCATAATCTCATTGTTTCTTTTTTTTTTTTACTTTGCAATAACTCGGGATTTAATCCCATAGAGATGATAATGATAAAATTTTCGCCCTTTAAATTTAATGGGATAAATTTGAATTACATCGCGATAATATTGAATCGAATCAATATTCAATATTATGAATAACAATATCTATATCTAAGCTATCAAATGGATTCATCATCAAGAATTGAATAGTATAACATAGAAAGATCCTTTATCCATACCGAATCCAAAAAAGGATTCCCGATCCAACCAAGAATTCTTTATATTTATCATTCTTTTCCATGCTTTATTTTCTATAAGCATAACCCCGCCCCCTCCCTTATACAATCATCTGACCGCCTCTCCACTTCTATTCTAGTAGTTAGAAACCCAACCAAACAATAGAAGTTAAACGGAAAGAAGTTAATTGAGTTTTAAACTCCGTTCTTTTAATGATCTAATTTTCTTAGAAGACAAAGAAGTGTGATAAAGATGAAAGTCCCGGTATAAGTATAAAAAATCTAATATTCCATCAAATTCAATTCACTATTTATTTGCCTTCCCGAGGGGGGGCCTAAAAAAGATCTTTTCTTTTGCTAAGAGGGTCAGGATCCTTGTTTAATCTTTCTTTTATTAAATGAATATCCTCTTTCTTTGGAACACATATATCAAAGGTGGAGTGTACAATTTGAATAAGATAATTTGTTTCCAATTAATAATTGAGATTGCACACAATCGGAATCAAAAATAAAAAACTTCATTTAATCCGAAAAGTATTCTATCAGAGTAACGATGGTAAATTAATGTATTTAAGAAAAGAGTTCCATTATACGGATCGAAAACAATCGAAAAGTCCGACCCAGTACGGCACCTCGTACAATTCTGAATATATAAATTAAGAATTGTACTAATCCACATATGTCTCTCTCCCATCAATTGGGATTGGTAGATGTAATGGGAATTTCAGGATTTCTTTGCTGAGAAATGCGAAAAAAAAGAAATAAAGTTCTACGAAATTCTGCTCCCTGTCCCCTTTTTTCACAGAAAAAGGGAAATGAGTTAAATATTTATCGGGTCTGCCGGGACTGACGGGGCTCGAACCCGCAACTTCCGCCTTGACAGGGCGGTGCTCTGACCAATTGAACTACAATCCCCGGGAAAGAAGTTGTATAGCATATATTATTCTTATGATTTCATTCAAACCATTTATTTTAGTTCTATTTCGAATCGCCGTGTTGTAATATAGATGCGAGTGATATATTGATATCCTCACGAATACGCACTTTCGTGAGGGTGACATGAATCAGGAATCGGAATCACTAGCAATCCTTTTGCTATTGTCAAATCGATTGAAAATCTATTTTTGTTTTGAATGAAGAAAAAGGGTGGTTTTTTTTTTCTTTATTTCCGCTTTTCTTTAAACTTTAGACTTACAGATTCTGGTATGAATGTAGATCATTAGCAAAATCGGGAAACAAGCAAATAAATAGAAGTTGAGGGATATAGCCGACAGTTTTCTTTATTTCCGGGCATTTATGGAAAACGAATGGGTATATCATTTCATGGCGAGTCTGCAAATTTTTTGGGCCGAGCTGGATTTGAACCAGCGTAGACATATTGCCAACGAATTTACAGTCCGTCCCCATTAACCGCTCGGGCATCGACCCAAGAAGAGTAAATTCTAGACTTATTGATAATCCATAATCAAATCAAATTCCTTTCGTAGTATCCCTACCCCCAGGGGAAGTCGAATCCCCGCTGCCTCCTTGAAAGAGAGATGTCCTAAACCGCTAGACGATGGGGGCACGCCTGCTCGACCGTCATCATACTATGTTTATAGTATGAACAGTTTTTCCAATTGTCAATATAATGACTAGATCCGCCGATCCTTCTGCTTTTCATGATTCCATAGAATTTTTTGATTCGTCATTTAATTTATAGAATAATAATAGCGATTAGAATGAATGGTTCATAAAGATAAATTTGGATCTATGTCGAATTGGTGGGTACATGTATCAATCAAGTTAATATAGGGGTCAAATAAAAGAAAAGTAATTTAGGATCGGTCTTGAAACAATTCGTTGCATTGATATTTATCAAATCCAACAAACCATTCTTGCCCTATACTCGCGGAATAAATAAAATGAAATTGATCATTTCTTTTCTGGAACGGGCCACCGGCCCGCCGGCCTTTATGACTTTATTGAATGTACTTAATATATAATATATATACATAGATCTATCTTATCCCTAGAGTGACTTACTCGGGAGTTAAACCAAGTGGGCCCTTTTAACTCAGCGGTAGAGTAACGCCATGGTAAGGCGTAAGTCATCGGTTCAAATCCGATAAGGGGCTTTAGGTTTTTTCATAAAACCCCCGGCTTAGTATTCTATTTGAGGGGAGAATAAAGAAA